ATGTTATGTAATTTTGTATAGAATATAAAAAGGGATTCCATTTCTACCATTATTACGATATTCCATATTCCAATCCGCTTGAATATCAGAAAACTCGATGAATTTGGTATTTGATCTTTTGGCTAAGATAAATAAAATAAAAAGACATAAAAAAGAAAAATAGAGTCGATTTTGTAGTACTTAACCCCCTTTCAAGATTCCATTGTTTAAAAAGGGGATTAGCGGAGAAGAGAAAAATTTTTACCTATTTTTTAGTCGAATTTGTAGCATACAATGCGGATTATGAAGTGTATTAGAGGGGTTATATTTATTAAACATGTCCAGATATAGCTATCGATATTATATATAGGTCTTCAACTTCTGTTCTGGGGTTTACATATACTCATATATATTGTTATAATTGAAATAGAGAAAGATTTTTTATTGAAAAGAAAAAATACTGAATAAACACCGATTCGTTTAGTTCTGTATCCATTTTTTTCTTATGTCATTAGGAAAAAAGTTTGAGATTCAAATTCAAGTCTCGTTCATGAATTCGCCGTCAGCAGCCAACAGTTAATGGTTCAAATTTATCATCTGTTTTTGTTTAATATAAAGGTGAGTAGGACTGTTTAAGCATTGTGTGTTTTGAGATACTATAAATCAATCGAAGGGGCGGATCAAATCCAATCAAAAAGGGGAATTCTTTTCGGCAAAGGCTTAATAAAACCGGATTAAAAATACAAGTACAAAAAAATAAGTTCAGTAATCCAACCCTAAGCGAGAAAATTTTCAGCCATTTTTTTTGGTATCGTTTTGGCGATATGGCCGAGTGGTAAGGCGGGGGACTGCAAATCCTTTTTCCCCAGTTCAAATCCGGGTGTCGCCTGATCAACAAAAGACTCGAAATCCCTTATTCTGTTCTGCTGATAGCGGATATAAACTCACCGAATTATTTCACAGCAGACACAGCAGAAAGGGACCGTGCATTCGGTCTAAAGCTTTTTTTAAAATAAAAGTAAAATAAAAGATTGCAAATCTTTGTATCTAGGATTCAAGGAAAGATTAGAACGGTGAGGGGGGTTATCAAGACTTCCTGATTCCTTTCTATTCTACTACTTTGAATTGATTCATCAATAGTGTTCGGTCAAAATCCCTTTTTGACTCTGCGCCGTCAATTCCATTATTATTAATGAGCAATAATGGAATAATTCCGTCATAGAGATAGGGGACATAATTAACATGGATATAGTAAGTCTCGCTTGGGCTGCTTTAATGGTAGTCTTTACATTTTCCCTTTCACTGGTAGTATGGGGAAGAAGTGGACTCTAGAGGTACTACTAATTAGTTGAGGAATCACCCGTATCAATTGTTTTATAGATCGTTCTGCAACGCGTTTTGAATTCTTATTCTAAAAAAAAGATCCTCATTTCGGAATTACATTGGATTCTAGTGGACTAATGGATTATATGACCGAAACTCTTTCAATCAAATAGAGATTTCAATGATTCTCATCTTCGTATCTAGAAAGGAAGGGGGATACAGATGATTCGAATTTTATTTAAACCCAATTCTTACTCCATTTTCTATTTCAATGAGCGGGATGGTACCATAATTATAGATGGATACCGAGGAAACCCTGACTCCCCCTTCCCTTTTTCCTTCTTTTCTTTACTTGTCCTGCTCAAAAAGGAATTTTTGAAGTATATACGTGCTTTCTATGATAAAAAATATAGACATAGCGGTTGTCTAACGAAATACTATAACATAATAAGATCTTGCCTTAGGGGAGGCACATATTGCGCACCTACCGCTTGTTTTATTATTTTCGAAATAAAATTTATAGTTTTTTTATCGACTCATTTCATATCCGGGTTGAAGCATTAAAAATTTGTGGGGTTTCTTATTTATTTCCTTTCGAAATCTAAAGAAGTACCCATAGAACTCCTGTCAATTGTCAATGAATCAATCCATTTTTTCTTCGGAATGCTAGAATATAAAAAGAATTACTACAATTTTATTAATATATGCTCATAATAATCCTTTTTCTTTCGTTAATTTGATTCCTTCGATAGAGCACTAGACTAAATAATAATAAATCGAAATCTAAAAATTAGAGTAAGACAGACAAGATAATTATTTCAGATTGATCGTAACAAATTGTAGATTGATCAACACGAAACCTCTGCCTTTAATTATATTAGTTATATTAATAAGTAAAGTGTAACTTTATACGCTCCAATAACATATAGTATGATAAGAAAGAAAGAAATATATGAATCTTTCTTTCTTATTATACTATCGGATCTCATAGAAGACTGTCGATTAGAGTCTGCTCATTTCATTTAAGACGTTAAATTGAAATCATTTTCCTTTTTTCTTCAACCATTGCTATTGATAAGAAAGAACTCAGAAGTCAAGTTTCATTTTAATTAATTTTATTTTCACTTTCTGTTTTTACGTAAAGGATAAGCAGAAAAGCAGTAGGAACTAGAATAAACAGTGTAGTAGCAATAAATGC